TTTGGGGTCCTGCTTATTTTCATTGGCTTCGGATTAGTAGAATAATTCGGAATAGCGGCCAAGATCTTGGGAAAATCCAAGTTAATGATCAATAGGTTTGGATAAATAATTTAGGAAAGATATTCTCATACTGACACAATATAAGGACAAGTATATGCGAAATCTATCCCTTTTTAGTTAAAAGTTTTCTTCGAATCCAACCTTTCCCTTTAAGGAATTTAATTGGTTAGCATAATATAATATCTAATAAATAGAAAATCGAATAGTGGATAATCTGTTATGAGAGAAAGAAAACATTCTTTGAAGAATCAAGATTCGTAATCAATCCTTGCCTTGTTTGTTGGATTAGGTCTAACTTTCTTGACTAAACTGCAAGCGTGGAACTTTACGAGATGAAATAGGGAAAGACAGAAGATAGAACTTAAAAGGATAATTGAAGTGACTCGTCTTCGAATCAACTTTGGTTGGGGTTCAAAAAGGAATAAAAATAAAGTAAATTCAAGGAAGAGCTTTCCTTTTTTTAAGGGGCCCCTTGCTCGGGGGGTCGTGGAATGCTTTTCTTCTCCTCTTATTCCATATGGAATACAATCAGTTAAAATAAGAAGGAATAGGGGAATATTCGACTGTTTCAATTCTTTATTTATCTTATATTCCAAAATTCTCCCGAAAATCCAATTTAATTTTTCAATGGGGTTAGATGATCTAGTTCTTAATATTATTACTTTAAAGAACTGACAGATTCCACAACAAATCTCTTGATTCGGAATTAGAGACTCATGTCCCATCTGATGAATCGATTTTCTTTTACACTTCTGTATCTCACTCTATCTTGTTTTTTAGTATTATCTAAAATAACCGATGAATTATGAATTTTCCATAACTTAGGTAAGTGCTTTACCAACATATGTAGTGTAGTAAAAAAATAAATGGAATTTAACCCTTTCATGCTTACTATAACTAGTTATTTCGGTTTTCTACTGGCTGCTTTAACTATAACCCCAGCTCTATTTATTGGCTTGAACAAGATACGTCTTATTTGAAATGAATTGAATGAATAAGTCAGAAAAGAAAAATCTTTCTTTTGGATTCCTGGTATTCTACGACTCTTTTCCACACTAATTATCAATTCTTTTCTTGGTCATTGAGATTCGTGGATAATTTAGACTACTATTTAGGGATAGATCGTACCTCTTTTTTTTTATCCCCTCGAACAAATCGAAATGATTGAAGTTTTTCTATTTGGAATCGTCTTAGGCCTAATTCCTATTACTTTAGCGGGATTATTCGTGACTGCGTATTTGCAATACAGACGTGGGGATCAGTTGGATCTTTGATTGAGTAATATTTCTTTTTTGATTGACCTCCTCCAGACCAGAGAGGAGGTCAAATTGGAGTTGCAATTCAACTTTGTTTTGTTAAGTTATTTTACTCTGCTTCGACATAAGATAGATGGAATCACGCTCTGTAGGATTTGAACCTACGACATCGGGTTTTGGAGACCCGCGTTCTACCGAACTGAACTAAGAGCGCTTTCATTCAAAAAGAAAACCCTTTTCTACTCCTAACGTGTCTCACGTACGTATAGTATCCACAAATTCAAGTTATACCCACTTTAATTGATCTCCTCGCTACTGCCCATAAAGAAGAAAGAAGTAATAGGTAGGGATGACAGGATTTGAACCTGTGACATTTTGTACCCAAAACAAACGCGCTACCAAGCTGCGCTACATCCCTTTTCCAAATTGTTGTATAATGGCATTGTACACAATTCCTGTCTTGTTTTCCACATCGTAATTTTCTTCTCTTTCTCTATCTATATAGAACCTTCTTGTCATTTCTTCTTTTTGGTCTCATATAATCAAGGAATGGTATACATCTAAAATCCTATCTAATTTCACCTATAAAAGAAAGATTACTATTCCTTGGTAATGTATAGGAAGAAGGGGTCATCTTTTTCTTTTTTAGGGGTAGGAAAATCTCGTCTATACCGTTCATTCGTTCATTCTATATATAGAATATTGATTTTGTTTTTTTAGTTAGGAATTTCGCCTAAACAAAAGAAATACAAATGATCTTGGGCAAGAGTATCTGATCATATATGTATTCCAATAAGGAAGGAGGATTTTCAATGCGGGATATAAAAACATATCTCTCTGTAGCGCCCGTGCTAAGTACTCTATGGTTTGGGGCTTTAGCAGGTTTATTGATAGAAATTAATCGTTTATTCCCAGATGCTTTGTCATTCCCTTTTTTTTAATTCTAGTTATTGCTATGCGAGGAATTCTTCGTGACATGACGCAAATTTTCCCTTTTTCAATCCTTTTTTTTTTAGTATAGGAAGGAAAAAGAAAGAAAAGATGGATTGGGTTGAACCTCAGAGTCATGAAAAATTCGGCAAATCCCATTTTGGAAAACAGAAATTCAATCAAAAGCGGTATCCAAGCTAAGTCAGGCCTCAGAAATCAGAGCATAGAAAGAGGCTGGGCTGGCTACTTAAATGAAAGGATTTCGAAGCAAAATCCTTGCTAATTCGACAAGGATTGTATTCTTTAATTATTTCTCTATTTTTTATTACTTAATTTAAGAATTTTAAAAATTTTTTATTCGAATGGATTTTATTCTTCTTCTTGGGATTCAAAATAGAAGAATAACAGAATAAGTAGAAGAATTAAGTTAAGTCAATCCAAAAAAGAAAGGAGGTTCATGGCCAAGGGGAAAGGTGTTAGAATCAGAGTTATTTTGGAATGTATCAGTTGTGTTCGAAAAGGTGCCAATGAGGAATCGACGGGGATTTCTAGATATAGTACTCAAAAGAATCGCCACAATACACCCCGACAATTAGAATTAAAAAAATTTTGTCGTTATTGTCGCAAGCATACGACTCATGACGAAATAAAAAAATAGGAGCATCGTGTGTTCGATCTTTCCAAAGAACAGATTTAATATATAGAACATAGATAGAATACAAAATACAAATCAATTCATTTGATTTCAGGTAGATATTATTTCATATGTATAGAGGGTATTCATATACTATATATGAATCAAATAATAATATGAATCAAATAATATATGGACCAAAGAAAGACTACTTCTTCTGGATCCAAAATTAATAAAATAAAGAAATCCATTTTTTTTTTCAAATTTTAAAATAAAGAATAAATCATGTATACATCTAAACAACCTTTTCATAAATCTAAGCAAACTTTTCATAAATCCAAGCAAACTTTTCATAAATCCAAGCAAACTTTTCGTAAATCCAAGCAAACTTTTCGTAAATCCAAACAACCTTTTCGTAGGCGTCCTCGGATTGGCCCGGGGGATCGAATTGATTATAGAAACATGAGTTTAATTAATCGATTTATTAGTGAACAAGGAAAAATATTATCGAGACGAATAAATAGATTAACCTTGAAACAACAACGATTAATTACTCTTGCTATAAAACAGGCTCGTATTTTATCTTTCTTACCATTTCGTAACTATGAGAATGAGAAGCAATTTCAAGCCCAGTCAATTTCAATAATTACTGGTCCTAGACCCAGAAAGAATAGACATATTCCTCAATTAACGCAAAAGTTCAATTCCAATCGAAACTTAAGAAACTCCAACCAGAATTTAAGAAACAACAATCGGAACTTAAGTTCCGATTGTTGATGTTTTATTCGAAAGGGCCAGACCTATATAAAGAAAGTAATCCAGTTTTGATTCTTGTGTTTGTTATAAGAAAGAAAAATGGGGAAGAATAAATAGTTTTTTTATTTATTGCAACATGCTCGTTGATTCCTACCACTTAATCTTAATTTATTGTATCTTCCCGGAGTTCCCTCTCCGGGAATTCGGTTTTAATTATTCCTGTATATTACTTTTTTATCCATTTAATTGAGGATCTTTATTTTATTGGAAATCGTGTAAAGATTATTTGGATTTGATACAGCTACTTGTGCAAGCATTTTACGATTAAGAATCAATTCCTTCTTGTACAGATTGTGTATTAATTTACTATAACTATCGAATACTTTATATATCCGCGTTGCTGCGTTTATCCGAGTGATCCACAAACGACGAAAATCCCTCTTTTGCCTGCCTCTATCTCGATGAGAGGAAACAAAAGCTCTTCTTACTTGTTGAGTAATCATTCGATTAAGTCTTAAATGAGCCCCTCTAAAGTTTGAGGCAAATGAACGCATTTTTGTTCGTCGTCTCCGAGCTATATATCCTCGCGGAACTCTGGTCATTGAATCAAATTAACCTTAATGAATAACTAATGATTTCTCTTCTTTTAGCCATCCTTTTTCCCATTAATAACAAAACGAATTATTCCGATATATAAAATATTAATTCCAATGGCTTTTGCTACTGTAACCTTCCCAACCACGATTTTTTATTCTATTCTCTTCAGTTATTTCGCATAGAAATAACAAATTCTAACGATACTCAAAAAAATAGTGGGTTCCATCGTTTCTATGGTTCCCTTTTAAACGGTGAGGTCCTCTCTATACACCGGAGCCCTTTCTTTCATTTCATCAAAAGGTATTGTGAACTTGTATAGTTCACATTCTTTGGCTCTACCTATCCATTATAGAGTAAATAGCTCTTTTCACAATAAGAGTTATCCATACAGTGACGGCATTTAATTATGAAAGTTGGCTAAGTAGCTGACCCTGTTAGTCCGTTCTTTTAAGATAAAGGAGCATAAGCCTTTTTCTTTTTATTACTATTTCCTCCGCTTAATGGATAACCATTTTCTACCAATGGGGGAATTGCTTCTTAATTTCCAATTTAGATGATTGGATTTGCACCAAAGGAAACCAGAAATTCCATATACCAATGAATAGGATAGAGAAGCTCTATCCTATTCATTGGTACCGATCATGGATACTTCAAAAATTGTCTTATTTGTTTGAACTCATGATCTGAACGAGTCGCACATACACCCTAGCACATGTTCCTCGACGCTGAGGACATCCCTTAAGCGCGGGCGATTTTCTAACATTTCGTATTGGCTGTCTTGCGTTTCTAATAAGTTGTTTAACCGTTGGCATGTCGTATGTATATAGAAAAAAAAAAGGATTGGTTTAGATCGATCTTAACCTGATGATTGATCATCATGAAGTATTTCTATTTTCTATTAAATCGCAGAAAACCTGAATTTAGGTTTGAAATAAATTTACAAGAAATCCGGCCACTACCAATCCTTAAACATTTCTGGAAACCACACTGGATCAGTATCGCAGTGCTCGTCAATCATTTCATCCCCTACAATATCGACAAGTCCATAAGCTTTGGCTTCGTCTGCTGACATAAAAACATCCCTTTCCATGTCTTCGGATACAACCCAAAAAGGCTTGCCTGTTCTTAGGGCATAAACCCTTGTGATCATTTCGCGAACTTTGTGTAACTCTTCCACTTCTAGTAAAAATTCTGGTGTCCTTGCCCGATAATAAGCACTAGCAGGTTGGTGAAGCATAATCCTCGCGTGAGGGAATGCTATACGCTTGGTGGGTTCGCCTCCAAGCAGAATGAAGGATGCCATGGACGCAGCCATTCCGAGGCATATTGTATATATATCTGGTGTCACCGTTTGCATCGTATCAAAAATCGCCATTCCTGAGATTAGCCACCCGCCTGGGGAGTTTATAAACAAAAAAATATCGCTAATTCCATCTTCTATACTGAGATATACCATGAGACCTGTAATATGATTCGTGACCTCGCAACGAATCTCTTGACCTAAAAAAAGTGTCCTTTCTCGATACATAACATTGTATAAGTCAACCCAAGTCGCTTCTTCATCTCCGGGAATCCGGTAAGGTACTTTTGGAACACCAATGGGCATATTAGATTAATATTATTAAATTTAAGTAAGAAAACTACACTTTAATATGGAAACGTAAGAATGGAAGAGAAAGAAAGAATCCGCAGTTTATTGTCTTCATTTTTTTTTTCTTATTCTATATGAATACTATAGATTCTATTAATACGTAGATTGAAATAATACATATAAGGAAGGGAAGACAGATTGAATAAAGAAAAAGGAATCGGTGATTGGAATGATAAACAAAGAGGGATAGGGATCTATTCTTCGTTTTTTCCAAATAGGCCAAGCTACCCATTGCATATTGGCACTTATCGAGTATAGAATAGATCTGCTTCTCTTTCTTCTTACGAACAGAATTGGCTTCTTATTTTTAATGGAATGAAATAAATATTCACGCTTTCTGACACAGAATCCCCTAGAGGGGTTAGGTACATAGGATATAGATAGTCTTTTCCAATGCGATAAAATAAAGCGACATCGTGTCTATTTTTCTTTGCTAAAGGGGTATTTCCATGGGTTTACCTTGGTATCGTGTTCATACTGTTGTATTGAATGATCCGGGTCGATTGCTTTCGGTGCATATAATGCACACAGCTTTAGTTTCTGGTTGGGCCGGCTCGATGGCTTTATATGAATTAGCGGTTTTTGATCCCTCTGATCCTGTTCTGGATCCAATGTGGAGACAAGGTATGTTCGTAATTCCCTTCATGACTCGTTTAGGAATAACCAATTCGTGGGGTGGTTGGAGTATTTCAGGAGGAACTGTAACGAATCCGGGTATTTGGAGTTATGAAGGTGTGGCAGGTGCGCATATTGTGTTTTCTGGCTTGTGTTTCTTGGCAGCTATCTGGCATTGGGTATATTGGGACCTAGAAATATTCTGTGATGAGCGGACAGGAAAACCCTCTTTGGATTTGCCCAAGATCTTTGGAATTCATTTATTTCTTGCAGGGGTGGCTTGCTTTGGCTTTGGCGCATTTCATGTAACGGGTTTGTATGGTCCTGGGATATGGGTGTCCGATCCTTATGGACTAACTGGAAAAGTACAAGCTGTAAATCCAGCGTGGGGTGTAGAAGGTTTTGATCCTTTTGTTCCGGGGGGAATAGCTTCTCATCATATTGCTGCGGGTACATTGGGCATATTAGCGGGCCTATTCCATCTTAGTGTCCGTCCGCCTCAACGTCTATACAAAGGATTACGTATGGGCAATATTGAAACTGTACTTTCCAGTAGTATCGCTGCTGTTTTTTTTGCAGCTTTCGTAGTTGCCGGAACTATGTGGTATGGGTCAGCAACTACCCCAATCGAATTATTTGGGCCTACTCGTTATCAGTGGGATCAGGGATACTTTCAGCAAGAAATATATCGAAGAGTTAGCGATGGGTTAGCCGAAAATCTTAGTTTATCAGAAGCTTGGTCTAAAATTCCCGAAAAATTAGCCTTTTATGATTATATTGGTAATAATCCGGCAAAGGGGGGATTATTCAGAGCAGGCTCAATGGACAACGGGGATGGAATAGCTGTTGGATGGTTAGGACATCCCGTCTTTAGAGATAAAGAAGGACGCGAGCTTTTTGTACGCCGTATGCCTACTTTTTTTGAAACATTTCCGGTTGTTTTGGTAGATGAAGAGGGAATTGTGAGAGCGGACGTTCCTTTTAGAAGAGCAGAATCCAAATATAGTGTTGAACAAGTAGGTGTAACGGTGGAGTTCTATGGTGGCGAACTTAATGGAGTAAGTTATTCTGATCCTGCTACTGTAAAAAAATATGCGAGGCGTTCCCAATTAGGGGAAATTTTTGAATTAGATCGGGCTACTTTGAAATCAGATGGTGTTTTTCGCAGCAGTCCAAGGGGTTGGTTCACTTTTGGTCATGCTACCTTTGCTTTGCTCTTCTTTTTCGGACACATTTGGCATGGCGCTAGAACCTTGTTCCGAGATGTTTTTGCTGGTATTGATCCAGACTTGGATGCTCAAGTGGAATTTGGAACATTCCAAAAAGTTGGAGATCCAACTACAAGGAGACAAGCAGTCTGATACCACATTGCTATGGTATCTTTCATCTCTCTTTTTTGATTTGACATGGGAAACATCTCCCATCCTTTCTTTGACTCTTTTTCTTTCTTTATCTTTATATGGGAAAAGATCCCAAATGACAAATGAATAGGTGTGGAAGTTATAATTGTAAATAAACCACGATCGAATCTATGGAAGCATTGGTTTATACGTTCCTTTTAGTTTCGACTTTAGGGATAATTTTTTTCGCTATCTTCTTCCGAGAACCACCTAAGGTTCCGACTAAAAAAATGAAATAATTTCATTGAAGTAAGAAGTCTCCCAGATGGGGAGACTTCTTACTTCAATTAGTCCCCGTGTTCTTCGAATGGATCTCTTAATTGTTGAGAGGGTTGCCCAAACGCGGTATATAAGGCATACCCAGTAAAGCTTACAAGTAAACCAGATATGGAGATGGCGACTAAAGTTGCTGTTTCCATTTTTATAGAATTTCAAGATTACAATGGATCTACGAAAAGATCTTGTATTTACAACTACAACGGAATAGTATACAAAGTCAACACCAATGATTAAATAGAATTTATGGCTACACAAACCGTTGAAGATAGTTCTAGACCTGGGCCAAGACGAACTCGCGTAGGTAGTTTATTGAAACCCTTGAATTCGGAATATGGGAAAGTAGCTCCGGGTTGGGGGACTACTCCTTTTATGGGGGTCGCAATGGCTTTATTCGCGATATTCCTATCTATCATTTTAGAAATTTATAATTCTTCTGTTTTACTGGACGGAATTTTAATGAATTAGGTTTCTACTAACTAAAACTACGAAGTCATTGTTTTTCCATCAAAAAAAGCCTTTCTACTTTAAGCTATACATTTCTAGACATTCTGGTAGTTCGACCGTGGAATTTTTTTGTTTTGGTATCTCTGGAATATGAGTGTGTGACTTGTTAGAATGGATCCTATTGATAATACATAGAAAGGGCCTGTTATCTCTATCAAGATGATTCTAATTCGTCGGATATTTTTTATTCTAGTATCTGGAACACGAAATAGATAGAGTGGATCAAGAAAAAAAATGGAACTATGATTCATACTCACTATTCAGACCTCGCAACCAGACTGAAAAAAATTCAAGTAGTTTTTAATAAAAAAAGAAATTTTCTTCCTTCCAATTTTGTTTGCCCAAAAGACAACTTTTTTTTCTCTCGATTTTGTCGAGTTATTACACGGATTCAATAAATGATCATCAAGCGGTTCTTATTCGAAGAACCCTTGCCTTTTGGTTAGCTTGAGACTCAATCATCGTGGCTCTAGTATGAATCTAAGGTTTTAATTGAACTGATTCATAGGATCGCAACAAGATAATTTCTATCAGAAAACTACTAGAATTTTTGCTTTATTTATTTACTAGTAAAACAAGAGTAAATCTGCATTACGCAAAAAAAAAAAAAAAGAAATCCAAAATAGGGAAGAGAAAAGTCAAGAAGCCTCTAATGACCAACATAAGGGAAAGAAAGAAAGACAGATGAGCCAACTTGAGATTTTTTGGCATTATCATCACAAAGAATAAGTTCTGGATTTTTCTTATTTCATATCTTCAAGGCAAATCGACCCAATCCAGTGGCTGATGAAGTTTTGAACCTTTTTTTTTCTAATATCCGTTGAAAATTTGTGTGTTTCTGCTTGAGCCGTACGAGATGAAATTTTCATATACGGTTCTCGGAGGGGGACTCGGGTTAGTTACCTATCTCAATAAAGTATATGATTGGTTTGAGGAACGTCTTGAGATTCAGGCAATTGCGGATGATATAACTAGTAAATATGTTCCTCCTCATGTCAACATATTTTATTGTTTAGGGGGAATTACACTTACTTGTTTTCTAGTACAAGTCGCTACCGGTTTTGCTATGACTTTTTACTACCGCCCAACCGTTACAGAGGCTTTTTCCTCGGTTCAATACATAATGACCGAGGCCAACTTTGGTTGGTTAATCCGATCAGTTCATCGATGGTCAGCAAGTATGATGGTTCTAATGATGATCCTGCACGTATTTCGTGTGTATCTCACAGGTGGATTTAAAAAACCCCGCGAATTAACTTGGGTGACAGGTGTGGTTTTGGGTGTATTGACTGCATCGTTTGGTGTAACTGGTTATTCTTTGCCTTGGGATCAAATTGGTTATTGGGCAGTCAAAATTGTGACAGGTGTACCTGAAGCGATTCCGGTAATAGGATCGCCTTTAGTGGAGTTATTACGTGGAAGTGCTAGTGTGGGCCAATCCACTTTGACTCGTTTTTATAGTTTACATACCTTTGTACTGCCTCTGCTTACTGCCGTATTTATGTTAATGCACTTTCCAATGATACGTAAGCAAGGTATTTCGGGTCCTTTATAGGGAAGCCATATCATAGAGAAAGATAATTCTAATTTTCATATATCATATCGGGTAGGTTGTGGTATTTCATTGCTACAAACATGGGTTATTGTAAAATAAGACATGTCATTTGGATACTTTTCTTCAACTCCGAAGTATTTTGATACAAATAGTTGAAGTTCATTTTATGAAAGAAAATAAGGCGGATTATGGGAGTGTGTGACTTGAATTATTGATTTGGCCATGCAGATAAAGAATTGGATCTGCCACATTAGAATTCACAACCAAAGGTGTCTCCGCATCCAATCAACACGTAAGTCCCCTATCTAGGAAGGATAGGCTGGTTCACTTGAGGAGAATATTTTCTATGATCATACCCCAACCATGTCATCCATGAACAGGCTCCGTAAGATCCCATAGAGTAGAAATAGAATAAGTCATGTGACATGATCCAATTCTCTATTTATTACACTTACTTTTTTTATTATAGTATGGAAATGCATTCATTTTCTTTGCATCGATTGCGATCCGCAATACTATCGGAGTAAAAGAAGGTATCTAAAGAAGAACGTAGGCTAGACTTTTTGATTTTTTATTAGTAACAAGTAAATACTTTGTTTGGACGTAAGAAACTTGCGATATTGAGGGGATAAACACCAACTAATCAAGAGACATGAGACAATCCACAAAGCAATTGATCATGATCAAATTTGCAAGCCAACTTGGATATTGAGCATTTACCCATAAGAATAAGATTCTTTTCAATAAAATAAGTAGTTGTAGGTGCAACTTCGGAAAAGAGAATCTGATAAAGCTTTTCTTACCTAGAGTCATTGAGTCATTATATACCTTATTCTATTATGGATCTTCCACGGTCTTTTTTCTTTCATTCTTGCTCGAGCCGGATGATGAAAAATTCTCATGTCCGGTTCCTTTGGGGGATGGATCCTAAAGAATTCACCTATCCCAATAACAAAGAAACCTGACTTAAATGATCCTGTATTAAGAGCAAAATTAGCTAAAGGGATGGGACATAATTATTACGGGGAACCCGCCTGGCCCAACGATCTTTTATATATTTTTCCAGTAGTAATTCTAGGTACTATTGCATGTAATGTAGGTTTAGCGGTTCTCGAGCCGTCAATGATTGGTGAACCGGCGGATCCGTTTGCAACTCCTCTGGAAATATTACCCGAGTGGTACTTCTTTCCCGTCTTTCAAATACTCCGTACAGTACCCAATAAGTTATTGGGCGTTCTCTTAATGGTTTCTGTGCCAACGGGCTTATTGACAGTACCCTTTCTAGAGAATGTCAATAAATTCCAAAATCCATTTCGTCGCCCAGTAGCTACGACCGTTTTTTTAATCGGTACTGCAGTAGCTCTTTGGTTAGGTATTGGAGCAACATTACCCATTGAAAAATCCTTAACTTTAGGTCTTTTTTAGGGATTTTTCAGGTTGATTCATTCAACCGTGAAGTACCGTGCATAGGTATCTAGGAAATAGTTACTTCCAAGTGAATCTTCCCTAGATACCTAAAATCCATTTTATTATGATCCATTTCGCGAAAATATAGATTGTGCCAAAGATGCAAAATTGTTTTCTTTTTTCTTTTTATTCTAACTCGAAAAAGAAGAAGAGGAAAAAATTGCAATGGATTTAAAACGAGAACTTATTCTTAGGTAAATCGATTGGGAGATGCTTCTCTAGAGTGTCCCATATCTGTTTTCCATCTTCCATACGAAAACTGTCAATTCTCATAAGATCTTCTTCAGTCTTACTCAAAAGGTCCAATAGTGTATGTATATTGGCCCTTTTGAGACAATTATACGTTCTAGAAGGCAATTCTAATTGATCAATAAAAATACAATTCAATGGAATTCCTTTTTTGTTTTTCTTTAGATTAGTTAATCTTTTTTGAAAGGTTAAAAGGGGTGGAGTAAACCTGTTTTTATTTTCTTCGAAACTAGTGCCCTCTTCCTCCGCGTGTAGAAAAGGAAGAAATAAATCAATCAAATTACGAGAAGCCTCATAAAGCGCTTCCTTAGGGGTTAAACTTCCATTCGTCCATATTTCTAGAAAAAGTATCTCGTGTTTTTCATTTCCATTCCCACAAGAAAAAATACTATAATTCACATTTCGAACAGGCATGGATACAGCATCTATGGGATAACTTCCATCTTGAGAGTTCTTTCTGAGTTCCGTGTGATATCCGCGATCTCTCTTGATCTGTAACTCAATACAGAAATCAATGGGCTCTGTCAAGTTAGCTATAGGTTGTGCCGTATCAACGATCTCTACGGAAGGTGGTAAGATGATATCTTGAGCAGTTATGTATCTAGGACCTTTGACGCAAATTGATGCGTCTCTAACTCCATAGAGATTACTTCTCAATACAATTTCTTTCAAATTTAGTAAAATTTCTTGTACGGATTCTTCAATACCAGCTATTGTAGAATATTCGTGTGGCACGCTCCCAAATTTTGCACGTGTGATACATGTTCCTTCTATTTCTCCAAGTAAAGCTCTTCGCAAGGCAATACCGACGGTATCCGCTTGACCTTTTCTAAGCGGGGACAAAATGAAACGACCATAATAAAGACGCTTACTATCTACTCTTGATTCAACACACTTCCACTGTAGTGTTTGAGTGGATCCTGCTACCTCCTCTCGAACCATAATAGACTAGTATTATTATTTGATCATTGAATCGTTTATTTCTCTTGAAAGCGTTTTAATTCTTTTACAGACGTCTTTTTTTAGGAGGTCGACATCCATTATGCGGCATAGGTGTTACATCGCGTATACAACTTAATCGTACACCACTTTTAGCAATGGCTCGTAATGCGGCATCTCTTCCACTACCAGCACCCTTTACCATAACTTCTGCTCGTTGCAAACCCACTGTACGAATAGCATCTACTGCTGTTCTTTGACCAGCATAGGGTGATGCTTTTCTTGAGCTTTTGAATCCACAAGTACCCGCGGAGGACCAGAAAACCACCCGACCTTGCGGGTCTGTAACAGTTATAATGGTATTGTTGAAACTAGCTTGAACATGAATAACTCCTTTTGTTATTCTACGTGCACTTTTCCGTAAACTAAAACGCGCATTCCTACGCAAACCAATACGCACTCTCCTACGTGAACCAATTTTTGGTATAGCTTTTGTCATATTTTATTATCTCATAAATATGAGTTAGAAATAACAAAAAGAAAAAAAGATACAAAGATATCCGTTTCAGGGTAAAATATATCCTTTACTTTAATTATTAATTATTTTATTTGGAATTTGGACGTTTCCGCGGGTACTTTTTTTACTTTTTAGAAAGTAAAGTTCTTTTTCGAAAGATTACCCCTGCCTTTGTTTATGCTTCGGATTGGAACAAATGACTCTAATTCGTCCACGCCTACGAATCAGTCGACATTTTGTACAAATTTTACGAACGGAAGCTCTTATTTTCATATTTCCTTATTCCTTTCTTAAACTATGAATCTAATCTTTGGGAAAAAATAAGTCTCTTCGCTTGAATTTTGGAACTTTGAATTTATTACCCTAGAAAAAAGAAAAACCTAATCCTTTGAATCTTTGGTATCCCTCAAATCTTCGGTATCCTTCGAGTCTTCGGTACGCTTCGAATCCTTATGGGGAAGTCTATAAATTATACGTCCTTTGCTTGAATCATAACGACTTACTTCAATTTTGACCCTATCCCCCATCAGTATTCGTATAGAACTAGACCGGATCTTTCCTGAAATATAGCCCAGGATGATGGTGTCATTCTCTAGGCGAACGCGGAACATTCCGTTGGGTAGGGCTTCCGTAACTAAACCTTCGAAAGTGACTTTTGCTTCTCTCGGTTTTTTTTTTTCTCTGCTATTTTTTTTTTCTGTCATATTTTTTTTCTCCTATTTTTCTATTTTGATTTTCAAATAAAAAAAAACGTTGTATTTTTATTTGAAAAATAGGAAGTTTGAGATAGAATTCGAGTACTATAGGAGGGGCGATTACCATATATAACATAAGACTTCTCCCCCAATTCTGTTTAGTCGAGCTTCTCGATCTGTCATTATACCTCGAGAAGTAGAAAGAATAGCAATTCCCATTCCGCCCAAAACTTTAGGAATTCCTTGATAGTTGGCATAAATTCGTAAGCCGGGTCGGCTGATACGCTTTAAAAAGGTTCTAGTTCTATATATTCCTTTTCTAGTCTTTCTCTTTTGATGTCGCAAAGTTGAAACCAAGAAATATCTGTTACTTTCCTGATGTTTCCGAACACTTTCAATAAAACCCTCTCGTAGAAGTATTTTAACAATGTTTTCGGTAATATTTGTAGATACTACTCGAACTGTTCCTTTTTTATTCATGTCCGCGTTTCTTATAGAGGTTAGTAAATCAGCAATAGTGTCCTTGCCCATAAGACTCTAATTCTAGGTTCCTCCTAATTTTTCTATAATCAACATGTTTTCTTTTTTTTTCTTTTACTTTTGGATTTTAAAGCATATACGTGAGACATAATCTACTAATTTTTTCTTTGATCTATATCTCGCCTACTAGTATTTATAATACTTCAGGAGCTAATGAAACTATTTTAGTAAAATTCAATTCTCTCAATTCCTCGGCGATCGCGCCAAAAACTCGAGTTCCTTTTGGATTTCCTTTTTGATCAATGATAACCGCTGCATTGTCATCATAGCGTATTATTATACCGTCTTCGCATTTGAACTCTTTACATGTACGTACAATTACAGCTCGAATTACTTCGGATCTTTCTAGAGGCATTTTGGGCACTGCGTCTTTGATTACAGCAACAATAACATCACCAATACGAGCATATCGCTGATTACTAGCAGCTCCTATGACTCGAATACACATCAATTTTCGAGCTCCACTGTTATCTGCTACATTTAAAAGGGTCTGAGGTTGAATCATATTATTTTGATTTCAATTTGTTATTTCTATGCAAAAGGATGAAAGAAATATTGTCTTTCCAGAAAAAAAACCTGGTTTTTTTTTATCTTCAATACTCCTTTTTTGGGATGCTATATCTCTAATCGAAGAAATTGACTTCGTATGGGCATTTTACTGGCAGCTATGGAGATAGCTGCTCTAGCTACAGTTTCAGATACTCCGCCCATTTCATAAAGTATTCGACCTGGTTTAACAACGGCTACCCAATATTCGGGGGATCCCTTTCCTGAGCCCATACGTGTTTCCGTGGGTCTTAGTGTAACCGGTTTGTCGGGAAATATACGTACCCATATTTTTCCACCACGACGTGCATATCGTGTCATTGCTCTTCGTCCTGCTTCTATCTGTCTCGACGTGATCCAAGCGGGTTCAAGTGCTTGCAGAGCATATCTACCAAAACAAATACGATTGCCTCGGCAGGATTTTCCCTTCATTCTTCCTCTATGTTGTTTACGAAATCTGGTTCTTTTGGGGTTATAGTCGATGGTTCTTTCTTAGTTCCATCTCTACTGCAAAACTGGACATGAGAGTTTCTTCTCATCCAGCTCCTCGCGAATGAAATGAGAAAGCGTGCAAATTTCTCTAATTCCATAATATTTTGGAATATTATGGATAGATGCACATTAATAGATAATAGAAAAAGTTAGGGTTTTTTTAATATTGAATATTGAATTTGTTAAAATAGAAAAATATATAGTCAAGAAAGAAGATCTAGAATATATCTAGATGTGTGTGTCTATTTATCTATATTCTATATTTATAGATAATGTAATCTTTCTTAAAAAAAAATCTCCTTATTTCGACTCTTATTGAATCGCGGGAAAGTATTCTAATTCAATAAAGATTTCGCGGGCGAATATTTACTCTTTCCTGTCTTATTTGTTAATTTATAACCTTACCAAATAAGGCAATTTTTTTGGTTTGTTCCGCCATCCCACCCAATGAAGTCTTAGGATTCTTTTCAATAAAATCCTATGCAGTCATAGGTTCTGTCGTTCCCACTACTTCTCCTTTAATGGTTAGGTCTGAATCCCACAATGGAGCTTTCCAAAAATTTCTTTCCGAGTCAATTTTCTCAGTTTTATTAACCCGGGCCGCTCTTTATTTTATTATTGCTTAAAATTTCTATTTTTTGTTTCAAGTTACGATTTCGAATTCTCTGTTATTTTTATTATATTGATGCTTTATCACATTGCCTTTTATGATGTAACTCATAGACCATACATATAGGAATCCTATATCTTTCTTATTCTTCTTCCTTCTTTCTATCATCCCTCCTTTTATCCACATCCCTTTAGTTTTGCTTCACAACCTAGAATCCGTTTTCTTTTTTAGAGAAAAATTGCAGTTGCTACAACTATATGATAGATCTACTCATTTATGATAGATGTATTTATTCATATAGTGACTGTTTCTTAGTTAGGATCTCGACAATACGAAGCAATAGGTTGGTTATTAGTTAATTTTCTATAATTACTAAGTTTTTTCTTTTTCTATTTATAGTAGGGTTCAGTCAATTTTTTTTGAATCTCCATTTTTGACTCTAAAGAAAAAACTAACGAGTCACACACTAAGCATAGCAATTATATTAAAAGATTTATCAATTTTCATTAAATCTTATAGAAAGAGGTAGAATTTCTTCTTTTTTTTTTCAGGGATTTCAGGAAAAATAAGGCTCTTGTCATTTTTTATTCTATCACTGAACAGAATGGGAAGACAAGGCTAGTTATTCTTCGTCTACGAATATCCAAATTTTTACACCTAATACTCCATAGATAGTTCGAATTGGATAGCAGCAATAATCAATTTTAGCGCGAATTGTTTGGAGGGGAAGTCTACCCTTTTTGATGCATTCGGCACGTGCAATTTCTTTCCCTGCGAGACGACCTGCAATTTTTACTTTTACCCCCCTTATATCTGCTTTTTTAGTTAATTCAATGGCTTTTTTCATTGCCTTTCGGAATGAAACTCTATTTTTGAATTGGAAAGCTATATATTCTGCAAGAATGTTAGGTTGTCTATAAGGTTCTTTAACTTTTTCAATAGCAATATTAAGTCTCTGGTTTACAGAATTAACTTCCTTTTGTAGATCTTTCTCTAATTCTTCGATTGCTCCTTTTTTCTTTAATAAATTGGGGAATCCAATATGGATTATGACGTGGATCGTATCGATTTCTTTTTGAATTTCTATACGTGTAATTACTTCAGAACTTGAGCCTGAGTCCATTTTTCTATTATGTGTAATTACTTCGGAACTTGAGTCTGATTCTATTTTTCTATTCGAGCCTTTTTTCCTATTCTTTTGTATATAGTTCTTGATACAATTCCGTATTTTTTTATCTTCCTGTAGACCTTCAGAATAATTTTTTGGTTGTGCGAACCAAAAGGAATGGTGATTTTGGGTTGTACCAAGTCTGAAACCGAGTGGATTTATTTTTTGTCCCATATTTTTCTATTCTATTTTTTTTTTACTGTGAATCGAAATCTAAGATGGATCTAAAGATTATTTAGATTTCTTTACTATATTTAGTACAATTGTTATATGACACATGGTTTTTTTTATGGGACAACTACGTCCTCGAGCTCGAGGTCTTAATTTTTTCATGATAGTACTCCTACTGACTTCGGCTTTAGTGATGAATAAATTCGCTTTGTCGAAATCCCTATAATGAGTAGCATTTGCTGCTGCCGAATAAACCAACTTTAGGATGGGATAAGATGCTCGATAAGGCATGAGGTTCAGTATCATAACAGTTTCCTCGTAGTAACGCCAGCGAATCTCATCAAGAACTCTTTGTGCTTTGAAAACAGACATATGGATGCGTTTTTGTGCTTTGAAAACCCGTTCGAACTTAAGTAGACGATCGGTTGGAACTTTCCTTGCGAGTTTCCTTAGCCCACTCTTCTTCTTCTTTATCCTAGGGGTATACTTTACCAGTTTGAAACTTGTCATAAATAAGGTTATTCCCCGGGTTATTCCCCGCCTACCTTTGTTTTTTTTATTTTGAATCTTTCTATTCTGAATTCAGTTAACGACGAGATTTAGTATCTTTTCTTGCACTTTCATAACTCGTGAAATGCCGAGTAGGCACGAATTCCCCCAATTTGCGACCTACCATAGGATTTGTTATGTAAATAGGTATATGTTCCTTTCCATTATGAATCGCGATTGTATGGCCAACCATTGCGGGTAGAATGCTAGATGCCCGGGACCACGTTACTATTGTTTCTTTCTCCTCCTTCATATTGACCTTTTCGATTTTTGCCAATAAATGATGAGCTACAAAAGGATTCGTTTTTTTTCGTGTCACAGCTGATTACTCCTTTTTTCCATTTTAAAGAGTGGCATTCTATGTCCAATATCTCGATCGAAGTATGGAGGTCAGAATAAATAGAATAATGATGAATGGAAAAAAGAGAAAAATCCTTTAGCTGGATAAGGGGCGGATGTAGCCAAGTGGATCAAGGCAGTGGATTGTGAATCCACCATGCGCGGGTTCAATTCCCGTCGTTCGCCCATCGCATTATTGCAAATTCCAAAAATGCAATTTTCCATATTCCTAGTTACGTATTTACTTACGGCGACGAAGAATAAAACTATCACTATATTTTTTCCTTTTCCTAGTTCTTCTTCCAAGCGCAGGATAACCCCAAGGGGTTGTGGGTTTTTTTCTACCAATGGGGGCTTTCCCTTCACCGCCCCCATGGGGGTGGTCCACAGGGTTCATAACTACCCCTCTTACTACGGGGCGTTTACCTAGCCAACACTTAGATCCGGCTCTACCCAAACTTTTTTGGTTCACCCCAACATTACCCACTTGTCCGACTGTTGCTAAGCAATTTTGGGATACCAAACGGACCTCCCCAGATGGTAATCTTAAAGTGGCCGATTTACCCTCTTTTGCAATCAGTTTCGCTACAGCACCTGCTGCTCTAGCTAATTGCCCACCCCTTCCACGTGTGATTTCTATGTTATGTATGGCCGTGCCTAAGGGCATATCGGTTGAAGTAGATTCTTCTTTTCTCTCAAAAAACCCCTTCCCAAACTGTACAAGCTTCTTCCAAAGCATACAGCTTTCTAGATGTATATGACGATCTCTAGACAGATGGATCTTATATGAATCGTATGATGAAGTACCACATGAGTGGATATATAGGAAAGGAATCCAAATCTGCCGAATCGCTCATGTTATGATCTTCTACATCCTAGGTCTCCGCGTTCCGTCATCTGGCTTATGTTCTTCATGTAGCATTCAGATCGAATGACTCTATGAAATTACGTCGATACTTCCACATATTATGGGTAACGTAGGAGACATCCCTATTTTCCCCGGGGGGTCTTAATTACCACTGCTTAGCTTTCAATTCGCCTCTGACCATCAAATTAAATGTGAATAACCCGTCCTCCTCTCTTTGAAACAAGGGGCGCTTCCGGTTCTGTGCGTGCTTCAAACAATTTTGTCTTCTCCATATTACCATATCTCTAGAGTCAATAATTTTCTATGAGGAACTACTGAACTCAATCACTTGCTGCCGTTACTCAACAGTTTTCTGTTGAGGTCTATCCCGTAGAGGTAGTCAAATTGGATCAGTGATCGATTTCTAGGTTTCGTCGTAAACCTAATTGGTTACTTCCAATTACGTAAATCAATAGTTCAAACCGCACTCAAAGGTAGGGCATTTCCCATTGATATAGGAACTTTTGTACCAGAAACAATAGTATCTCCAATTATAGCCCCTCTGGGATGTAAAATATATCTCTTCTCACCATCCCCATAGTGTATGAGACAAATGTATGCATTTCGATTAGGGTCGTATTCTATGGTTACGATTCTACCAGATATGTCTTTTTGATTCCGTCGAAAATCAATTTTACGGTATAGGCGCTTATGACCTCCCCCTCTATGCCTTGCGGTAATGATTCCTCTGGAATTACGACCTTTACCACAACGGTGCCGTCCATGGATCAAATTATTTCGTGGATTGGATTTCACTTGCCTGTCTACGGTTCCCTTGCGTGTGCTCGGGATAGGTGTTTTGTATAAATGTTTCGCCGTATTATTAAGTATTCTCCTTTAGTTTTTTTCTCTATCTAGAAGTGGAATAGAATAACCCGGTTGAAGGGTAATGATCATACGTCTGTAATGCATTGTATGTCCCAGAATAGGTCCCATTCTTCTACCCTTTCCGGGTAGTCGATGGCTATTCACAGCTACTACCTTAACACCAAAGAAGAGTTCGACCCAATGCTTTATTTCTGTCTTAGTGAATCCCGATTCGACATTAAAAGTATATTGATTCTTTCCCAATAAACGAAGACTTTTTTCTGTAAATACTGCGTATTTGATTCCATCCATAAATCGACTTTCCCTCCTATGCTCTGAGTTCCAGTATCGATAAGAATTCGAGTTCTTATTGTTCTTATGTTATGGTATGAATATACCATACCAATTCGTTATGTATGGATGATGGATGAGATTCCATGGATAGAGAGCCAGTTCCAATAGACTTATGGAACGTTCCCGTTCGCGTGCATCCAGCAGGAATTGAACCCGCAAATTTACCAATTATGAGTTGGGCGCTTTAACCATTCAGCCATGGATGCTTAACAGGGATCATCGTACATCGTAAATAACCAATTTTCATATAGAAAGACATATCATAGAAAAATGAAATCGAAAATATTCGGAGATGGCAAATATTCGGAGATGACTATGAAAACACCTCTCTGGATCCTCGAATTGAAAGAGAGATTGAGAGGGATCAAGAATCCTAATTCTCGCTATTTGGAATGGATCCAATTCTATTGAGTCTGACTCATAGTGATCATTTCTCTTTAGCAAAGAATGACCTTGGTTATCAAAGGATTGAACAACCGGGATCCATTTACTTATGATACCTAGTTGACATTGATAACAAGGATCTAATGAATTATGAGTTTAATAGATCCTCTTTAGCAGAAAGACGTATATTCCTTGCTCATTATCAGACAATCACTTATTCCCAAACCTCGTGTGGGGCTAATCGTTTTCATTTACCATCTCATGGAAAACCCTTTTCGTTCCGCTTAGCCCTATCGGGTATTTTAGTGATAGGTTCTATAGGAACTGGACGATCCTATTTGGTCAAATACCTAACGAAAAATTCCTATTTTCCTTTCATTAAGGTACGAGGGCTTCTTATTCCACAAGAACGAAAGCACCTTTTCATTCTTTCATATACTAGGGGTTTTTACTTGGAAAAGACAATGTTCCATACTAAAGGATTCGGGTCCATAACCACGAGTTCCAGTGCACTAGATCTTGTAGCACTTAGCAACGAGGCCCTATCCATTAGTATTCCACATAAGAAATCCATTATAGAAACTAATACAATTAGATTGGCTCTTCATAGACAAACTTGGGGTTTGCGAGCCAAGGTAAGACCGGCTCGGGATCATGGGACCCTTTTCTATCAGATAGGAGGGGCTCTTGTACAAAATAGACTTCTAAGTAATAACCCCATAGAATCTATCTATATAAAGATAAAGAGGCAATCGTGTCAGGAAGCGGGTTTTTCTTTGGCCAAAGGGTACTTCGAACTTGGAACGAGCATGAAGAGATTAACGAGACTTCTTTCTCTTTTGAGTTTTTATGGCGGACCGGTCGCGCAAGATCTTTGGTCTTCCCCCGGAACCGATGAAAAAAAGTGGGTCGCTTCTTATGGACTCGCTCAGAATGATTCTTCTCTATCTATAGTTCATGGCCTATTAGAAGTAGAAGGTGCTCTGGTGCAATCCTTACCGACAGAAAAAGATTGCAGTCAGGTTGATAATAATCGAGTGCCATTACTTCGTCGGTCCGAACCAAGGAATCCGTTAGAAATGTTTTGAAATGGATATTGTTCTCTCTTTGATCAGGGATTGCTATATGAAAAGAAGTGGAGTTTGAAAAAGGGAACGGAATGGTCAAACCGGAACTGCTAGAGGAACGAATTTTCAATAGCATAACTTGGGCTCCTAGAATATGGCGCCCTTGGGACAATCTATTTGATTGCAGGGTTTTGTTCCGAAGCAAAGATATCCGCGGAGGCCGGTTCGTTCGTCCTATTCTGATATTCAGGACCAAGAGGTACTGGATTCTCTTTCGGATAGGCCCTGAAAGGAGAAGAAAGGCTGAAATGCCAACGGACCTCTGTCTATTCTCTAATTCACCCGATCCGATAGTACCCGTTTTTGGAACGTCCAGTGCCAAAGTCACTGAATGGGTAAGTCACCAATCCAATCCCTTTGACAAATCGGGTGTCATATTAGATATCATATTCTATATATATA